CTATGAAGATAGAATTAGGTCTCAACAAGCGAATCGGTGTTTTACTACCAATCACAAGTTTCGCGTTGGACGCAGTATGAATATTGGAAATTATGATCAAGGATTCCTTTATCAACCGCCCTCGACTTCTACTTCAGAGATACCTACTGAAACTTTTTTCAAATATAAAAGTTCAGTATCTTCCCATGAATTAGTCACGTAGACAGGATTGCTTTAATTTTAATAATTAATAAGGAGTAGGCCAATCTTCATACATTTCATCGTAAATATGAAAAACTTATACAAAAAAATGCGGGAGAGATAAAAAAGATGCAGGGTCCTTTGTCTGCTTGGCTAGCCAAGCATGAGCTAATTCATAGATCTTTAGGCTTTGATTACCAAGGAATAGAAACTTTACAAGTAAAGCCTGAGGATTGGCATTCCATTGCTGTCATTTTATACGTATATGGTTACAATTATCTACGCTCCCAATGCGCCTATGATGTAGCACCCGGAGGACTGTTAGCTAGTGTGTATCATCTTACGAGAATAGAGTATGGTGTGGATCAACCAGAAGAGGTATGCATAAAAGTATTTGCCTCAAGGAGCAATCCCAGGATTCCATCCGTGTTCTGGGTTTGGAAAAGTGTGGATTTTCAAGAACGCGAGTCTTATGATATGTTGGGAATCTCTTATGACAATCATCCGCGCTTGAAACGTATCTTAATGCCCGAAAGTTGGATAGGATGGCCCTTACGTAAGGATTATATTGCCCCCAATTTTTATGAAATACAAGATGCTCATTGAATGATAAGAAAAAAATTGCCACTTATACAATTTCAGATATTCAAAAGCTTGTACGTTCTCTTCTAGATTAACCAGAATAACGGAAGTCTTTTTTTAATTCTCAACAAAAAAAATTAGGAATTCCTTGGAATTCTCGCCTTCCGTTTATTTGGGTTGGAAGATATCTATTTCAGATGAGCCAAACCAATAGGATGAACAAAAGGAGTTCTGTATCATGAAGTTTTACTTTGTACCGCGCATATTACTTAGACGGTTCTAGAAAGTTATGTAGGTAGGAATGAAGAAATCGAACCGGATTCTATTTATTTGTATCTGCGCTTAATCTTGTCTATTTCAATTTATCTAGATTCGAATCTCAACCAACTTATTTAACCTTTTGAACGCGTCTTTTGAATATAAATATATATGAAGTATTCACATTCTTTTTTACTTACGGCATATGGACATAAAGATAAAAAAGATGAAATAGAATCGAATTCTTTTAGATACTTTATCTAAAAGAATTCTACCCATCTATAAAAAAAAAAAAAAAATAGATGAGATCCATCTCGGCGAGATGGATAAAAGTATGTGTTATCGTCCAAACTAAAAATGCATAGGGATGCCGATTCATATCAATTAATTTATTCAAGAGAGACTCATCCAAATTAATCATGCGTCAGGAACCAGATTTGAACTGGCGACACGAGGATTTTCAGTCCTCTGCTCTACCAGCTGAGCTATCCTGACTAAGTCCCAATGTAGCATCCTCATTTTATTAGAGGGCGGGGGTCTATGTCAATTAAAAGGGCGAAAGAAGATTACAAAGTTTTTTCTAGTTACTGGAATTTCTTGGATCTTAAAAAAGATGACTTTTTCTGTTTCAGTATGAGTACTGATATCGATTGTAAATCATTCAAAATATATTTAAAAAAGGATAGGGCGAGTGTATAAGGACACTCGCGCAAGGAAAGGGGGGGATAGAATGGATAAATAGTTGGGGGGCAAATAGGCTTTTTGGGGATAGAGGGACTTGAACCCTCACGATTTTTTAAGTCGACGGATTTTCCTCTTACTCAAAATTGCATTGTTGCCAGCATTGACATGTAGAACGGGACTCTATCTTTATTCTCGTCCGATTAATCCAGTTCTTGAAAAGAGGATCTACAGACTATGGAGTGAATCTTTTGATCAATGAATATTCCATTCCACATTGAAGAAAGAATCTAATCACACCAATTCTTCCGTTTTTATAGAAAAAATAAAGAATCATTTGGGTCGGCATTAATCATTTGATATAGTATTGAATACGTCTGTATATCTTTCATCCTTTCTAAATTTTCGATGGAAAGATTTCTCTACCAACGCGGCCAACTCCATTTGTTAGAACAGCTTCCGTCGAGTCTCTGCACCTATCCTTGTTTTCGTTTTCTCAACCTGAAAATAGGATTTGGCTCAGGATTGCCCTTTTTCTTAATTCCGGGGTTTCTCTGAATTTGAAAGTCATCACTTAGTAGGTTTCCTTACCAAGGCTCAATCCAATTAAGTCCGTAGCGTCTGCCGATTTCGCCATATCCCCTTCCTTTTGTGTTAAGATTAGGATTTCATTGCGTTATGATGTCGTTCCCTTTTTCTTTAATTTATACTGGAACCTTTGAATTCATTAGATACCGATTCCTATTTCGAAGAAGCATTTTTCCTCTTTGATTTCTTACCTGTCTTCTCCTCTCTTCTA